TTTCTATACTAATAGAATAGAACCTTACTCCATTTAATCTAATAAATATTTAATCTAATAAAAGTGAAATTTTTTTTTATAAGTTCGTTGAAATTGAAGAAGTTCTATATTGCTCAATAAATTGACCTATATTTATTTGTCCACTACCACTATGTTACGTAAGAAATCTAAAAAAGGGTTATGATAAAATAAACCTATATAAAAAAAAAAATAAAATGAAAACTACAAATATCCATTTTTTACGAACGGGATCGAGAATCTTTATTAATTCGACACAAGAAAGGGTTGGGTAAAATTCCGTTTCTTGTGTCAAGGACTAGGAGACGAACAATCTCCCCTAAAATCCTTTGTTCCTCTCATTTATACTTTGGTTTCTATTCTCCGCTTATTTATCTTTTGTTTTGGTTCTAGTCAAATATAAAACTATTGATTCATTCTATATCATACCGTTTCAATTTGGATTGCAAAAACAAATAAATAAAGAAGAGTTAAGTAAAACAGTCGCCTTCACAATATACTATGACCAGGAATGCGGTATTAAGTAATTCCCGAAATCCGGTAGAATAAAGAATATAAATAAGCAAAATTTTTTGATCATACATAATTCCCAACAAAAATTTGTTTATTTTTAGAGCTTGATGTTGATAAATCCGCAGATCTAGAAATTCATTTCGGACAATTGAACCTTCTCAAACTGTTTCTTTTTAAGAACCAAAAAGATTTGTGCCAAAATAACAGATGCCAAGAAGAGCAAAAGACCTTGGACACGTAATGGATCTTGAAGTACTATTTCCGCATCTCCCTGACCAAATCCACCCACATTAGGATTACTCGTTAATGGTTGATCAAGTTTGATGGATTCGCCCTCTGAAACAAGAAGTTCCGGTCCTGGAGGGATAATATCAACCACTTGACGTCCATCCGATGCATCCGCTATGGTTATTTCGTACCCCCCTTTTTCTTTTCGTATTATTTTGCTTACTATACCTGCTGCTGTAGCATTATAAACATTATTGTTACTCTTGCTCCCGTCGGGATAAATCTGACCCCTTCCCCTGTTCCCGCCTACATATATGGGATATTTTAAGAAGTGCACATCTTTCTTAGTAGCGGGGTCCGGGGAAAGAATAGGAAAGGTGATTTCACTATATTTCTGACCAGGAACCGGACCTATCACAAGAATATTTTTTTTAGTGGGACGATAGCTCTGAAAAGACAGATTTCCTATCTTTTCTTTAATCTCGGGCGAAATACGATCGGGAGGGGCTAATTCAAACCCCTCGGGTAAAATAAGAACAGCCCCAACATTCAAAGCTCCTTTTTTACCATTAGCAAGAACTTGTTTCAGTTGCAGATCATAAGGAATTCGAACAACTGCTTCAAATACAGTATCAGGAAGTACCGCTTGTGGAACCTCGATATCCACGGGTTTATTAGCTAAATGGCAATTGGCACATACAATACGGCCAGTCGCTTCTCGTGGATTTTCATAACCCTGCTGTGCAAAAATGGGATATGCATTTGAAAGGGGTGCCTGGGTTAGTATATATATCATGAGCGATACGGAAATGGATCGAGTAATCTCTTTCTTTATCCAAGAAAAGGTATTTTTAGTTTGCATGGTCCAATCATTGATCCCGAAAATTTCTACAATAAAATTAGGTAGGTCGCTAGTATAGTTCCCTATCTATAATTTTGCTATTTACTTAAATATTAAATATAAATAATTTTACTGGAATATTGGAGGAATCCCTTGGATGGGTAGTAAGTACAATTTTGAATGTTTTGCTTATGTACAAAGTAACAAATATTATAATTGGATCATTCGATCACTTTTCAGTCATTCATTGAATGATAAATCACTACAAGTGAAGGAGATACACGATTTAAATAACGAAAGATCCAATATTTAAAAATTGTATCTAAAATGACTGGAAAAGTAGAAACAAGACCGGATATAATTTGATCATTATGAGCAAATCCAAAATCTTTGTAGACAGAGCCAATCATTAATTCCCAACCGTGGGGCGAATGGAATCCTATACATAAATCAGTTAATAAAAGAATAGAAAAAGCTTTTATTGTGTCGCTTAAGTTGTATAGGAATTCTTGAAACCAAGAGTTAAGAATAACAAGTTCTTCATTACCTAGAATAGAATAACCACTTAGAATACCGAAACAGATTATATTTGTCGAGAAGTGTAAAATTGTATGGATGCGATCCTCGTTGTGCATCTTGATCAATTGGATCGTTTCTTTGTAGATTTCGATGCGAGGCTTTTGTAAATGGGTTTCCGGGTATTCCTTTATCATTTCGTCCAAACGTAAGAGTTCCTCTAAGTCTATGAATTCTTTTAGAATACTCTTTTCTTGAATATCATTCAAAAAAATTTCGGATTGCCTAGTATTCCACCAATTAGTAAACCAAGATTCCAGACTTTTATTAAATGAGAGAGAGATCCACCAAGGCAAAAATACTATAGATGCAAGATATAGAAGGGAAATTAATACTTTCTTTTTTGCCATTTTTTCGTCTGTGAATTTAAAAATTTTTAATGAACGCACCTCATTCGTCGACTCTATATGATACTAATATTTCTATCAAGCATAAGTTCTATTACAAGTCATCGATGTATTTCCGGATTTTTTTGTGATTCAGTACAGCGGTTAGTCCTTGAATTTAGAAAGAATATAGAATAAGAAAGAGCCCTCTTCAAATTAATAGTAGTCAGATTTCGAGACGAAAGAACTCCCGTTCTATCAAAATATCAAATATTTAGAAAAAAAAATTCTTTACTTTATGATTTATGATGAAATGTTTTGTTTTGATATATGATGAATCTATCATTTAGATTTGTTACTGAATTGAGTTAAGTGGATTTACATACGCATAAAAAAAATTGTGGACATAAACAATTTAGTTTTAGAATTGTTTCATATACGTTTGCTTTGGCTCGAGTAAGCGTTCTGAAGAAACTTCAGTTAAGTTATGCTATAGAAAAAAAGATGATTCTTGAGTTTTTTATCTCTTGCAAAGTATTCATTCTTCAGTTCCTTTTTTCAAAATACTTCAATTGGTACACGCAAGAAATAGGCCAATTCAGCAGCTTTTTGCTCAATCTCTCGTGGAGTAAAATTCTCATCAGTACGAGTCAAGGGAATGGCTCCTTGTCCTTTTATTTCCATATAAAGGACACGACGAGCATAAATACCCTCTTTAATTTCTATTCTGATGGACTGAATGTCTTTCATAAGGAATCGGAGGAATATGCGACGATTTTTTCCAGGAAATCCCCAACGAAAAATACACACTATGCCCTCTTTTATATCGAATCGATCATAACCACTACCTACATTCCACGAAATTGTGCACCACAAATAGGAGCTAATAAAAAGACCTGCGATCCCATAGAAAGACATCACGATACCTTGTGGAAAAAAAATTATTTGCTGAGAAGGAAATAAAGATATAAAATTCCTACCAAAATAACTGGACGTTCCAACCAATAAAAACCCTAATGAACCTAAAAAAAGAATAAAGGCCCAACAGAAATTACTTGTTTTTCGAGACCCCGCTATAAGTTCTACCCATATACGTTCTGATCGCCAACTCATACTCTAACTAGACCTAGTTGCATTTTATTGGAATTGGGAGAATAACAAAAATAATTTTTTTTTTTACTTTTTTTTGTTTCCGAAGTAACTCTCATCAACCAGCACTATTATGATGTGAACCTTTAGGGATAATTCATCGAATTTCTTAGATCCAAACTAAAATAATAACATCCCTTTCATATGATTTCCTAATACATATAGATATATTGACTTTACATTTCAGAAATTCTCCCCGATCCCGATCTATTTGAAAATAGTTATAATTCATTTATCATGTTTACACATACATAAGAGCTTATGCCCGAAGGAAGCCGCATATTATACCATATTTTACTAAATAGATATCCGTCCAAGTAAGTCTTGAAAAAAAATATATATATATATAAGATTTGTCCTTGTTGTATCTAAAAAATCTTGTTTTTTTGAACATAAAGAGATAAAGAAGCCATTGCAATTGCCGGAAATACTAAGCCCACTAAAGGCACAAAAATGGAGGGGAGACTGTTGAGAGTTATCATAGAATGGGTACCTCGATTTAATATTTGTACCTGTTATTTATTGTTATATTTATTGTTTTATATTTGAACCTTATCCTTATATTGTTATAAAGATATCTTATAATTCATATATAATTGTTATATTATACTAAGTATACCTAAGTGAGTATATATATACTTAATAGGGATAGGGAGTCTATAAGTATATGTTTTAAGAAATATATATTAATTTAAGAAATATATATTAATTAATAAAATACAATAAATATATAAATAAATGGACCTATTCATCTTTCTACATGTTTCTACATGAAATATATATAGACGATAATCCACCCTTTTTATATTCGTATTAGTAGTTATTATCTTTTCTTGTCTTATAAATTTCATAATTTAATAAAATTTTAAAGTATTTCCTAAAAACTCCCAAAGAATTCGTTATAATACGATCCAACAAAAAGGATTCTTAGTGGGGGATTGTTTTCGGGAGATATAGAAAGATGCAAGACCTTGTTAACTAATTCCACGGAAGAAAGCGAAAGAACTCACTCTTTTATTTTGAAAGAATTCACTCTTTTGTTTAATAGAGATTTCCTAGTTAGTATTAGTAACCAGGAATATCGATAAAAAAACGATCCGGATGGTTCTTTCTACAATTCAATCTTATGTTACCAAAGTCAAAATCCATTCTTCGGATTTTGACTTTGATTCCTATAAATTAAATAACTACTTGATCACCACACATAAAAAAATTTATTAAGTTTTATTAAATTAATACTCTTATTAAATATTAAATTAAGACTCTAAGGCTCTAATCTAATTTTCATTCAAAGGAAAGAAAGCATGTAGCCGAAATAACTCACTCAGAACGCCCTTTAAAGGATTACG